CCCTCCGCCCCTTTTTCTTGGATTCTCATCACTTCGATATGTCTTTTTCGAACTTTCATTATTATGGATTCTTAATAAACGAAAATTGTTGTTAATTCTTTTTGAACAACCTTTACCCCATAGGAATACGGAATAGAAAGAGGTATTTTTGTTGCCACTGTAATTTTGAAAATTAACATTTAAATGCCCCTCAAAAGTAAGTAAATAGATACGAAACATATAAAATGCGGTTAATCCTGCTGTGGCCCAAGCTATTATTGCGAAAATCGGCGAATATAACCAACTATCATTAAGAATTTCATCTTTTGACCAAAAACAAGCAAGAGGCGGAATACCACAAAGCGAAAGTGTACCTAATAAAAAAGAAGTTTTGGTAATCCGTACATGTTTTGTTAAACCACCCATAAGAACCATATTCTGACTTTTATCCGGAGAATAACCAACAAGAGTTTCCATTGAATGAATAACAGACCCAGACCCTAAAAATAATAATGCTTTTGAATAAGCATGAGTAATCAAATGAAATAAAGCACTTCGATAAGACCCCATTCCTAGAGCTAACATCATATAACCCAATTGAGACATTGTCGAATAGGCTAAACCCCTCTTAATGTCTTTCTGAGCAAGAGCTAAAGTAGCTCCTAATAATAGTGTGATTATACCTATCAACGAGATTAAATTCATTATATGAGGTATAACTATGAAAAGAGGAAGAAGACGAGCTACAAGAAAAATCCCCGCCGCTACCATAGTAGCAGCATGTATAAGAGCCGAAATAGGAGTGGGTCCCTCCATAGCATCAGGTAACCAGACATGAAGAGGAAACTGTGCAGATTTAGCAACCGCGCCCGCAAATAATAGAACAGCACACAAAGTAACAAATGGAAAATTGACTTCATTATTATAAATCAAGTTATGAAGTATTTTGAATAAATCCCGAAATTCAAAACTACCCGTTATCCAATAAAAACCTATAATTCCTAATAATAAACCAAAATCCCCTATACGATTAGTTACAAACGCTTTTTGACAAGCATTTGCTGCAGGAGGTCGTGTGAACCAAAACCCTATTAATAGATAGGAACATACTCCAACCAACTCCCAAAAAATATAAATTTGGATCAAATTGGAACTAGTAACTAATCCCAACATGGAAGTACTGAAAAAACTCATATAAGCAAAAAATCTCAAGTATCCTTGATCGTGAGCCATATAATTATCACTATAAATAAGAACCATAATTCCAACAGTAGTGATTAACATCGACATAATAGAAGTCAGTGGATCAATCAAGTAGCCAAATTCTAAAGAAAAATCATTATCAAGGGTCCAAGACCATATATATTGATATATAGAACTGCTATTTATTTGCTGAATAGACAGATTAGTTGAAAAAATCATGACTATACTTAACAAGAAAATACTTGGAAAAGCCCACATACGATGAAGATTTTGTGTGGCTGTCGGAAAAAGAAGGAGTCCAACTCCTATTAACATAGGAACTGGAAGTGGAAGCAAAGGCAAAATCCACGCATATTGATATGTCTGTTCCATAAAAAAAAGTTTTTTAATTCTGAATTAATATTAATTTGTTTCCGATTCACCGAACCTTACCTCTTTTGGAAGGAGTCAATAAAAAATGAAGCTGTACACTAACTTAAATAGAATTTTTGAATTTTGAGATTTCTTTCTACTTAATTATTTCTTTCTGAATTTCCGCTAAATATTTCAAATATTCAAATCAAGAAGTTACAATCGGTCAAATCATATGAAAGAAAGAGATTAATTACTAGTCTCCTTCAAATGGAAAAATGCAAGTCCAATTCTCTTTCTCTCGAGTTTGATAAGTTATTAAAAAGACTCTTCTTTTTTCTATTTTTAGTAATATTTTATGCAATTTTCCCATACCATTCACCCATCTTATCTATTATTTTATATTTTTAGAAAAAAATCTTATCTAGAAAAGAAATACATAGTGAATTAGAAAAGCGCAGATTTTGTTTGAACAATAGATGTCTTTCACATCCAGCTATACCAATGAGTAATCTCTTAATTTTTATTTAAATGGCAGTTCCAAAAAAACGTACTTCTGCATCAAAAAAGCGTATTCGTAAAAATTTTTGGAAAGGGAAGGGGTGTTGGGCAGCGTTAAAAGCGTTTTCCTTGGGGAAATCTCTTTCTACCGGGAATTCAAAAAGTTTTTTTGCGCGACAAACAACTAAACTAAATAATAAAACATAACATGTTGGAAGAATCTAAATAAGCCTTACTCAAAAATTGAGTCATTTCGAAGATCAAATTCCTGAATTCCATTCTCTGTTGAGTTAATCAATAGGAAATGGAATTCGTTCCTCTCTTAGAATTTAGAATCTGTAGAATAAGAATTCTTCTGTTTACCTTAACGAATTCCAAAAAAAATATTAAAAATTATTGGGTTCTATACCTAAACTACTAAACTAAAATAATGAACCTTCAAATATCTATTTGAACCCATTTTTATTCATAAATCTTTTCTAAAAAAGATTACATTCTTCAATATGGACGATTCCATATTCATAGGATATTATGAAGTAAAGACAAGCCGCTATGGTGAAATTGGTAGACACGCTGCTCTTAGGAAGCAGTGCTAGAGCATCTCGGTTCGAGTCCGAGTGGCGGCATATCATCTCCTAAAAAGAGAAAATGGATCCTATAATAAATGAAATTTCCAATTTCGTTTTATAATTAAATATAAACTTTTTTTTATGATATTTTCAACTTTAGAGCATATATTAACTCATATTTCTTTTTCGATCGTTTCAATTCTAATTACAATTTGTTTGATAACTTTTTTAGTCGATGAAATCGTAAAACTATATGATTCATCCGAAAGGGGCATGATAGTGACTTTTTTCTGTATAACAGGATTATTAATTTCTCGTTGGATTTATTCGGGACATTTTCCACTAAGCGATTTATATGAATCGTTAATCTTTCTTTCATGGAGTTTTTCCTTTATTTATCTAGTTCCGTATTTCAAAAAAAATCAAAATGTTCTAAGCATAATAATAGGTCCGGGTGCTCTTTTTTCCCAGGGCTTTGCTACTTCAGGTCTTTTAACTGAAATAAAAGAATCCACAATCTTAGTACCCGCCCTTCAATCCCAGTGGCTAATAATGCATGTAAGTATGATGATATTAGGCTATGCCGCGCTTTTATGTGGATCATTATTATCAGTATCACTTCTAGTTATTACAGTTAGAAAAAAGAGAAAGTTTTTTTCTACAAGTAATCATTTTTTCAATTTAAATGAGTCGTTTTTCCTTGGGGAAATCAAAAACATGAATGAACGAAGAAATGTTTTACAAAAAAATGGTTTTTTTGATCTAAGGAATTATTACAGGTCACAATTGATTCAATTGTTGGATTATTGGAGTTATCGGGTTATTAGTCTAGGATTTATCTTTTTAACCATAGGAATTCTTTCTGGAGCAGTATGGGCTAACGAAGCATGGGGATCTTATTGGAGTTGGGACCCAAAAGAGACTTGGGCTTTTATTACTTGGATCATATTTGCAATTTATTTACATACTCGAACAAATATAAAATGGAAAGGTACAAATTCAGCAATTATGGCGTCTATTGGATTTCTTATAATTTGGATATGTTATTTTGGAGTCAACCTATTAGGAATAGGACTACATAGTTATGGTTCATTTACATTAACATCTAATTGAATTCAAAGGAGGGTTCGTACGAATGGGAATAGAAAAGTGTACAACACATATCAGGTAAAAAAATGAATTTGAACTGGTTCTCCCCAGTTCAAATTCATTTTTTTTTACTTAACACAATAGAAGAAGAAAAAGCCTTCTTTTTTTCGTTGTACAACGAAGATTTTTGTAAATGATAAGATTGTTTTTCATTTTTCTTTTTTTTATTGATAACAAAGACTATCGAAAAAAAGAATTAGATAGAATAACTTCAACCTTTTCAACTGATAGTGAAAGAACGAAATCGGGGTACATACCAATACCGAGTACGGGTAAAAAAATAGAAATTGAAAGAAATAACTCTCGTGGTCCAGAATCAAAAAAATCAGAATTTGGACCATTAAATATCTTGTATCCGTAGAACATCTGGCGTAACATAGATAATAAATAAATAGGAGTTAATATCATTCCAATTGCCATTACAAAAGTAATTAGGAGTTTTGTCATTAAAAAATATTTTGGACTAGTAATTAGTCCAAAAAAGACTATTAATTCGGCAACAAAACCACTCATACCTGGTAATGCAAGAGAGGCCATCGAAAAGCTACTAAACATCGTGAATATTTTTGGCATTGGGATAGCTATTCCACCCATTTCGTCAAGATAAACAAGACGTATTCTATCATAAGTTGTTCCGGCCAAGAAAAAAAGCGCAGCACCAATAAATCCATGAGAGATTATTTGTAAAAGGGCCCCGTTGAGTCCCATATCCGTGATCGAACCAATTCCTATAATTATGAAACCCATATGAGATACAGAGGAGTAGGCTATTCTTTTTTTTAAATTCCGTTGACCCAGAGATGTTGAAGCTGCATAGATTATTTGCATTGCGCCTACTATTATTAACCAAGGAGAAAATATAGAATGAGCGTGGGGAAATAATCCCATATTAATCCGAACTAATCCATACGCTCCCATTTTTAATAAGATTCCGGCTAGAAGCATACAAGTGCTATAATGCGCCTCTCCGTGGGTATCTGGTAACCACGTATGTAGGGGTATGATTGGCAATTTGACAGCAAAAGTAAGAAAGAATCCAATATAAAATAGTATTTCCAAGGCCACAGGATAGGACTGATTGGTTACTATTTCCAAATTTAATGTTGGTTCAGTAGAACCATATAAACCGATACCCAGAACTCCCATTAAAAGAAAAATAGAACCCCCTGCCGTATACAGAATAAATTTTGTAGCTGAGTACAGACGTTTTTTTCCTCCCCACATGGATACAAGTAGATAAACGGGAAT